TCGGTTAGAGAGGGATATAATCTTATATGGGAATTTAAGAGTAGAGTGAGATGTGAGTATTACTGAGTGGTTGTTGTGACAGGTATTAGTAATTTTTAATTTGTAGTAAGCTGATAAGTGGGAGCTTAGCATTGGGAATTGTGGTTTTCAGCATACCCGTGCGGACATACTGATGAGAGAGTCAAATTAATTTTCATTAAATAAGAGAATAAGATTCCTAATTGGATAAAAACCAAAATTAATCGAAAGGGATTGAGAGTTCTTGTTAAATTCTGCATTAAAAAATTATTATGTCCTGCGAGCATAAAAAGAATGTCCTATAAGCATTAATGGAACCTGTAAAACGAGAATATGACCTAAAGTCCAGCTACAATTGAATTGACTGGGACGGGGCCTCTGACGGCCAATGGTGAGTGGAAGCATACCCCAAAAATAAAAACCACTAAAGGCATGACAGTGCAGTTATGTTGGGTCACGGGCTAGAATGGAACTAATCCATCGTGATGTCTTATTTAAGGGGAACGTATGGGCGATAACGCATTAAAATGGACCTGAAGTAGGAACCAAATGCCTGTCAAAGAGCATAGTTAGCTACCCCCAAGTTAAATGGGATCCCAGGCGAGAAGAGGGACACGTATTGGGCGGGTTGATGATTTCACGGAGGTAGGTAGATTAAGAGATAACCAATTGGAAGGGGATAGTCATTTGGATCGAGGAAGATTTATGACTGTATGGGGTATGTACCGCGAGTGAATGTAATGTATTAATGTCCAATCAAGGTGATTATATCGGACAGGAATACCCGTATTGCGGGGGAGTGGTAGTGGATGAATGAGTTCATGTTTTATGTGCTATGTGAGTATTATGTGCATGCTTATATGCATGGGGTAAAGAATTAATGTTGATTAAACATATTATGTACTATGTACTTTATACATATATAGTACTGTACCATTAATTAATGTGGATAGTGCATTAATGCACGAATTACATAAGCATGTAAATGGGGGAAGAATTGCAAATAGGGACATAAGTGTCAGATTGATGGGGAACTGGTCGAGTATAGCATCAGGGAGTAGTTTAGAGTAAGAATATCAGCTTTGGGAGTTGAAGGCGGAATTTGTGTTTCTTCCCTGAAAGATGCCCTAGGAAGCATTAAGGCTTCATTTTTGGTTTACAAGACCAGAGTAATGAGTTATACTACTGGGGCTCTTCATTTAAGGAGTTTATTCTCAAGTAGGCTGATGCTGGGAAGGGCGAAGAGAATAATTGTAAAGTAGAGAATAGATGCTACTTGGCCAATGGTGATGAAAGGATACTCAACTGGCTGTCCTCCGATTCAGGTTAGTGTAAAGAGATCTGCAACTAGAATTCAAAATAGGCATTGGCTTAGTGGTCGGAATATTATGCTTCGCTGCTTAGATACGTGAAGAATTGGAAATAGCATAAGAATAAGAATAGAGAAAACTAAGGCTAAAACACCTCCAAGTTTGTTGGGAATTGACCGAAGGATGGCATATGCAAAAAGAAAATACCACTCTGGCTTAATATGGGGAGGGGTGTTGAGGGGGTTAGCAGGGGTATAATTGTCGGGGTCGCCTAGAAGGTCTGGAGAAAACAGAACTAGAACTATGAATAGTAGTAATAGAAGAAGGACACCTAGTACGTCTTTAATTGTATAGTAGGGGTGGAATGGGATTTTGTCGGAGTCTGAGATTAGGCCGGACGGGTTATTAGATCCTGTTTCGTGGAGAAATAGTAAGTGAACTATCACCAAAGCTGCGACAATAAAAGGTAGGATAAAGTGAAAGGCGAAAAATCGTGTTAAAGTTGCTTTATCAACTGAGAATCCACCTCAGATTCACTCAACCAAAGTAGTACCGATATAAGGGATGGCTGATAGGAGGTTGGTGATAACTGTTGCACCTCAGAATGATATTTGTCCTCATGGTAGAACGTAGCCTATGAAAGCAGTTGCTATTACTGCAAAGAGGAGAATCACCCCAATATTTCAGGTTTCAAAATAGGTATAGGAGCCGTAGTAAAGTCCTCGGCCTACGTGAAGAAATAAGCAAATAAAGAATATAGAGGCACCATTGGCATGTATGTATCGAATAAGTCAGCCATAATTTACGTCTCGACAGATGTGTGTTACAGAGGAGAAAGCTGTTATTGTATCAGAGGTGTAGTGTATAGCTAGGAATAGGCCAGTTAGGATTTGGATTAGAAGGCAGAGTCCAAGAAGGGAGCCGAAGTTTCATCAAGCTGAGATATTTGAGGGAGCAGGTAGATCAATAAAAGAGTGATTGACAATTTTAAGTAATGGGTGAGTTTTGCGGATATTTGTCATTATTGTTTTTATAGTTGAATTACAACGATGATTTTTCATGTCATTGGTCGTGGTTAGACTCCATGTAAAAATAATGACATATATTACATATTTATTAAGTATACTATTTGTTTTAGGATTTTTAGGTTTTTCTTCAAAGCCTTCTCCTATTTATGGTGGTTTAGGGCTAATTATTAGTGGAGGTGTGGGGTGTGGAATTGTGTTATGTTTTGGTGGATCATTTTTAGGGTTAATGGTGTTTTTAATTTATTTAGGAGGAATGCTGGTAGTATTTGGTTATACCACTGCAATAGCTACGGAAGAGTATCCGGAAGCTTGGAATTCGAACGTAGTGATTTGAGGGGTGGTGTTACTAGGAGTAGGGGTAGAGCTGTTGGTTGTGTTTTTAACTATTCTATTTGATGAGGTAGAAATTATTATTGAGTTTAAAGGATTGGAGGATTGAATAATATTTGATGGTGATGAGTTAGGATTAGTGCGGGAAGATTCAATAGGGGTGGCTGCTCTGTATAGTTATGGTAGTTGATTGATGGTGGTTGCGGGTTGATCTTTGTTTGTTAGTATTTTTATTGTTATTGAGATTACTCGGGGAAACAGGAAGTTACTATTAATGCTAAAACAGTTGAAATTAGGAATGATAGGAAGTATAATTTGATCAAGCCTTTGTGGTTTGATGTTGAGGTTGAGGCAGAAGATTGTGTATTAGCGATAAGTTTTGGTACTGCTTTCTCTATTCAGATTTGATCTAAGAGAGTTGAAGCTAGTTTTTGGCTGATTAAGAGATCAGAGTGAGGGAATAAGCGGTGGGTAGTAATAGGAAAATATCCTAGTAGAGTTGAAAATTTGGTAGTGTGTGAGTAATAACTTAGTTTTAGATTTATAGTAAGTTGATTTAATTCTATAGCGATAGTAAATCCTATGATTGTGACGAAGAGGGCAGTAGTTTTCAGGTAGAGGGGTATGGTTAGTAGGGGGGTGTTTATAGGAGGAATATTGTATGATAGCAGGAAGCCTGCAAAAATGCTTCCAATTAATAGGCGTTTGATAGAGTTTATTAGTTGAGGGTTATTTTCATTGATTGTTATAAGTGTAGAAAATCGAGGCTGTCCTATGAGGGCGAAGAAAATAATTCGTGTACTATAGACAGCAGTAAGAGAGGTGGCAAGAAGAGTGATTATTAGGGCTCAGGCGTTGGCATTAGATGTATTTGCGGCTTCGATGATTAGGTCTTTAGAATAAAACCCAGTCAGGAAAGGTATTCCGGTAAGTGCGAGGCTGCCAATAATAAGGGAAGAGGATGTGAAGGGTAAAGCTTTGAAAAGACCTCCTATCTTTCGAATGTCTTGTTCATCATTTAGGTTGTGGATAATTGACCCGGAGCATATGAATAGCATTGCTTTAAAAAAGGCGTGTGTGCAGATGTGGAGGAATGCTAGGTGTGGTTGATTGATTCCGATTGTTACTATTATTAGGCCTAGTTGACTTGAAGTGGAAAATGCAACAATTTTTTTAATGTCGTTTTGGGTAAGTGCACAAATAGCAGTAAAGAGGGTTGTAATAGCCCCTAGACATAGAGCTAGTGTTTTAGCAGAGTCACTGTTTTCTAATAGAGGGTAAAACCGGACTAGGAGAAAGATTCCTGCGACTACTATAGTGCTTGAGTGGAGTAGGGCTGAGACTGGAGTGGGACCTTCTATAGCAGAAGGCAATCAAGGGTGAAGTCCAAATTGAGCTGATTTTCCCGTTGCTGCCAGAAGGAGGCCTAATAGGGGCAGAAGTGGGGTTTCGGTTATAAAGAGTTGTTGAAGTTCTCAAGAATTTGAGTTGAGTATAAATCATGCTATGGATAGGACAAAGCCAATGTCTCCAATCCGATTATAGAGAATAGCTTGTAGGGCTGCTGTGTTAGCGTCAGTTCGCCCATACCATCAGCCGATTAAGAGGAAAGATATAATGCCTACCCCCTCTCATCCAATAAATAGCTGGAATAGGTTATTTGATGTAACAAGGATTATTATTGTGATTAGGAATATTAGAAGGTATTTAAAAAAGCGGTTAATATAAGGATCAGAGTGTATATACCATATTGAAAACTCTATGATTGATCATGTAACGAAAAGTGCTACAGGTATAAATATTAGGGAGAAGTAGTCTAGTTTAAAGCTTATGGTAAAGTTAAAGGTTTGAATAGTTATTCAGTGTCAGTTGGAGATAACTAATTCATAATTAGAATTAATGAATATGAGTGAGGGAAAAGTACAGAATGCTAGAGCGCATACAATAGATGTTTTTACATAATTGGGGAAGTTAGTTGAGTTGTATGAGTCAGTGAAGCTGAGGAAGATAGGAAAGAGTAAAATGATAAGCGATATAAGGGTTAAAGCGGGGAATAAGTTTATTACTTTTATTTGGAGTTGCACCAATTTTTTGGCTCCTAAGGCCAATGGAATACTTCTATCCTATAAAAGTTAAGAAAGCCACGGGTTTAGACGTGGAGGCATGAATTAGCAGTTCTTGCATTCTTTCTTGGTAAATAAGAGGATATGATCTTCTATTATTAGATTCACAATCTAATGTTTTGTTTAAACTATATTTACAGTAGAGCTGACCTAAGATGATTTTGGGGTTGATAGATAGTAAGGCTAGAGGGAGGATGTGAAGAAATATGAGAATGTTTTCTCGTGTGTGGGTTGGGTTGGTGCTAACTAGGTGATAAGTGAGTTTGCCGCGTTGTGTGGTAATAAGTATATAGAGTGAATATAGGGCTGTGATTAGTATATTTAGTCCTATTAGAATAATTGTGATGTTTGATCATGAGAAAGATGATATGATAATAAATAACTCTCCGATTAAATTAATGGAAGGGGGAAGAGCCAGGTTTGTCAGGCTAGCTAAAAGCCATCAAGCTGCTATCATAGGAAGGATGGATTGTAGGCCTCGAGCTAGAATTATGGTTCGGCTGTGGATTCGTTCATAGTTAGTATTAGCAAGGCAGAATAGTATAGATGATGTGAGACCGTGAGCTACTATTAGTGCTGTTGCTCCTATAAAGCTCCATGGAGTTTGAATCATAATAGCTACGATTACTAGTGCTATATGACTAACAGATGAATAGGCAATTAGAGATTTTAGATCTGTTTGTCGCAAACAGATAGAGCTAGTTATAATTATCCCTCATAGGGATAATAAGATAAAGGGGTAGGCTATGATGTTTGTGATTGGGTCAAGTATAGTTGTAATCCGTATTATACCATACCCTCCAAGTTTAAGTAAGATAGCAGCTAGGACTATGGACCCAGCGATTGGGGCTTCTACGTGAGCTTTGGGGAGTCAGAGATGGAGGCCATAGAGGGGTATTTTTACTATGAAGGCTATTATACATGCTAGTCATATTATATTATTAGCTCAAGTGGACAGTAGTGTGTCTGATTGATAGAGTGATATGATAAAGTTTAGTGATCCTGTTGATTTTTGGATGTGGATTAGTACTACGAGTAGGGGTAAGGATCCAATAAGAGTGTAGAATAGGAAGTATAGTCCTGCGTTTAAACGTTCCGTTTGATTACCTCAGCGAGTAATGATAATTAAAGTGGGAATTAGGGTGGCTTCAAATAAAATGTAAAATAGGATTAATTCTGAGGCGGAGAAGGTTATAATTAAAAAGAGCTGAAGTGAGATTAGCATAAGGATATAAAGTTTTTTTCGTATTAAGGGCTCTTTAGCAAGGTGGTTTTGACTCGCTATAATCATTAGGGGTAGTAATCATGCGGTAAGAATTAAGAGTGGTGTAGATAAAGAATCTGAAAAAAAGGTGAGGGAGAAAATTTTATTGCTGTCCTCAGCTTGGTAGAGTGAGAATAGGACGATAAAGCTGATGATAAAGCTATGGATTGATGTGTTTATTCAGATTAGGGACTTTTTAGAATATCATATGGTTGGGATTAAGAGAATAGTTGGTATGATAATTTTTAGCATTGTAAGATATTAAGGTTTTGTACGTAATCTATCCCGTAGGTATTAGATACTATAACCAGAAGAGCTAGGCCTACAGCTGCTTCACATGCTGCAAATACAAGAAGAATTACAGGCAGTGCAAATGATAGTATGAAGTGAGTATTTAAGGTGGCTAGGGTAATTATAATAAATATAGATAGTATTATACCTTCTAAACATAGTAAAGAAGATATTAGGTGGGATCGATAAATGAACATTCCTAGTAGGGATATGAGGTAGGCTAAGAATAGATTCAGAGTTACTATAGGCATTTAGTAATTATGATAGGTCATAATCTAGTGAGTCGAAATCACTTGTTTTAATTTAAACTAATTACCATATTCAACTCATTCAAGGCCTTTTTGAATTCATTCGTAGGCTAAACCTAAAGTGAGAATTAGAATTAGTAGCAAGGCTATGGTTAATATGAGTGTGAGATTACTAGTTTGTGATGCTCAAGGTAGGGGTAAGAGAAGAGCAATTTCTAGGTCAAATAGAAGAAAGGTAATAGCCACGAGAAAAAATTTTATGGAAAAAGGAAGTCGAGCTGAGCCTATCGGGTCAAAGCCACACTCATAAGAGCTAACTTTTTCTGAGTAGGCATTGGCTTGGGGCAACCAAAATGCGATTAAAATTAAAATGAGAGAGATAAAGGCATTAATAAAGAGTGTAATTAATAGGTTTATTACTTTCCCTCAGACTTAGACTGAGGCTAGGTGATTGGAAGTCAGCCGTACTAAATTATACTAGGAAAGTAGGATCCTCATCAATAAATTGAGACATACAAGAATAGTCAGACTACGTCTACGAAGTGCCAGTATCAGGCCGCAGCTTCAAAGCCAAAATGGTGGTTAGAGGTAAAGTGAAAATTTAATTGACGTAATAAGCAAACTAGTAGAAACGTAGATCCAATAATAACGTGAAGACCATGAAATCCTGTTGCTATAAAAAATGTAGAGCCATAAACACCATCAGAGATGGTAAATGATGCTTCTAGATATTCAGATGCTTGAAGAAGGGTGAAATACAAGCCGAGGGCGATTGTAATAGCTAAAGCTTGGAGTATATGTTTACGATTGCCTTCTATTAAGCTGTGGTGGGCTCAGGTGATGGAGACCCCTGAAGCAAGAAGGACCGAGGTATTGAGCAGTGGAACTTCAAAAGGGTTGAGTGGGTTGATTCCTACAGGGGGTCAGCACCCTCCTAGCTCAGGAGTAGGTGCTAGGCTTGAGTGGTAGAATGCCCAAAAGAAACCAGCAAAGAAGAATACTTCTGAGATAATAAATAGGATTATCCCATACCGAAGACCTTTTTGTACAATTGTTGTATGGTGGCCTTGAAATGTCCCTTCGCGGATAATGTCTCGTCATCATTGATATATAGTTAATATGTTAGTTATTAGTCCAAGTATAAGAAGAGAGTTGGAATTAAAGTGAAATCATATGATTAAACCTGAGGTTAGGAGTAGGGCTGACAATGCTCCAGTCAAAGGTCAGGGGCTAGGGTTGACTATGTGATAAGCATGGGTTTGGTGGGTCATTAGGTGTTATCATGTAGATATAGGCTCACAAGAAGGGTGAAGACATATGCTTGAATTAAAGCAACGGCGAATTCAAGGATTGTTAGGAGGATTAGAATAGTGAATGTGATTATAGCAGTGGGAGTACTAATAGAGGTTAATACTAATGTAGCGCCTCCAATCAAGTGCATAAGTAAGTGGCCAGCTGTAATGTTGGCTGTAAGTCGGACGGCTAGAGCCACAGGCTGGATAAAAAGACTAATTGTTTCAATAATAACAAGTATGGGGATGAGGGGCATGGGGGTACCTTGAGGTAGAAAGTGGGCTAAGGATGCTTTAGTTTTGTGGCGAAAGCCTGTGATTACGGCCCCAGCTCATAGGGGGATTGCTATACCTAGATTTATTGATAATTGTGTGGTTGGTGTAAATGAATGTGGGAGTAGACCTAATAGATTGGTTGATCCAATGAATATGATTAGAGAAATTAATATCAAGGATCATGTCCGTCCCTTTAAATTATGTATGGTCATTATTTGTTTAAGTACAAGTTGGATAAGTCATTGCTGGAATGATACTAGGCGATTATTAATGAGTCGATTTGGGGAAGGGAAAAGGATGTTAGGAAGTGCAACGATTAGAATGATGACAGGCAGTCCTATTAGTGTTGGGGTAATGAAAGAGGCAAATAGATTTTCGTTCATTTTTTCTCTCAAGGGGTGTTGTGGGTAATTGGTTTTATGTCTTTGTGGGAAGGATTTGAGTAGTATGAGTGATTAGCAATTTTAGTTTGGAGTAGGATAAATAGTGCTAAGATTATGGAGGTAATAGTGATAAATCATGTAGATGTATCTAGCTGGGGCATACCATTATGAGGAGGTTTAAACTCCTAGTCTTTAACTTAAAAGGTTAATGCTTTTTAGCTTCATAATGGATTTATAGTATAGATGAAGATCAGTTTTCGAAATGTTTTAGTGGAACTATTTCAAGAACAATTGGTATAAAGCTATGATTAGAGCCACAAATTTCTGAGCATTGGCCATAATATAAACCGGGTCGGGTAGATGTTAGTGTTGCTTGGTTCAATCGGCCAGGGATAGCATCAGTTTTTAGGCCAAGGGATGGGACGGCTCAAGAGTGAAGTACGTCTTCGGATGAGATTAACATTCGGATTGGTAGTTCTATGGGAAGGACAACTCGATTATCAACTTCAAGAAGACGTAGTTCACCAGGTTTTAGTTCAGATGTAGGGATTATATAGGAGTCAAAATTTAGGTCTTCATAATCTGTATATTCGTAGCTTCAGTATCACTGATGACCTATTGTTTTTACTGTTAGTGAGGGGTCATTAATTTCATCTATTATATAAAGAATTCGTAGTGAAGGTAGGGCGATTAAGATTAAAATAATAGCTGGCAAGATGGTTCAAACAGTCTCGACCTCCTGGGCATCTATTGTACTGGTGTGGGTTAGTTTAGTTGTTAGTATTAATGAAATGATGTATAAAACTAAAGAGCTAATTAAAAATACAATTATTAGGGTGTGGTCATGGAAATGTAATAATTCTTCTATAATAGGGGAGGTAGCATCTTGGAATCCTAATTCAAAGGGGTATGCCATAAAGATATAAAGGAGTTTAACCTATAAATTAACTTTGACAAAGTTATGTAATATTTTTACTAATATCTTATAAAGAAAGTCATAATGGTTATGGGGCTGGCTTGAAACTAGTCTTAGGGAGTTCGATTCTTTCCTTTCTTGAGCTTAGGCTTTCACATAAGTCGGCTCTTCAAATGTGTGGTAAGGTGGGGGGCATCCATGGAGCCACTCTAAATTAGTTGAAGTTAATTCAACAGTTAATACTTCTCGTTTAGATGCAAATGCTTCTCAGATTATGAAAATTATGATTATGACAGCTGTTAGAGAGATGAATGAGCCTATAGATGATACTGTATTTCATGTGGTGTATGCATCTGGATAATCAGAATATCGTCGTGGCATACCCGATAGACCTAAAAAATGTTGGGGAAAAAACGTGAGATTTACTCCTACGAACATCACGGTAAAGTGGATTTTGGCTCATGTATCGTCAAGTGTGTAGCCTGAGAATAGGGGGAATCAGTGTACAAATCCTCCTATAATTGCGAAAACGGCCCCTATTGATAAGACATAGTGAAAGTGGGCAACTACATAGTATGTGTCATGTAAAACAATATCTAGGGATGAGTTAGCTAGAACAATTCCTGTTAAACCCCCTACTGTAAATAAAAAGATAAAGCCTAGGGCTCATAGTATGGCAGGAGATCATTTAATGTTCCCGCCGTGAAGAGTTGCCAATCAGCTAAAGACTTTTACTCCTGTGGGAATAGCGATGATTATGGTTGCAGATGTAAAATACGCTCGGGTGTCTACATCTATTCCAACAGTAAACATGTGGTGAGCTCATACGATAAACCCAAGAAATCCAATTGATATTATAGCTCAGACTATGCCTATGTAACCAAATGGTTCTTTTTTGCCAGAGTAATAAGTAACAATATGTGAGATTATACCAAACCCCGGGAGAATAAGAATGTATACTTCAGGGTGCCCGAAAAATCAGAATAGGTGTTGATATAGAATTGGATCTCCCCCTCCAGCTGGATCGAAGAAAGTTGTGTTTAAATTTCGGTCWGTTAGCAGCATAGTAATACCTGCTGCAAGAACTGGGAGTGAGAGAAGCAGCAGTACGGCTGTGATAAGAACTGATCACACAAACAGTGGGGTTTGATATTGGGACATAGCAGGGGGTTTTATATTAATGATGGTGGTAATAAAATTGATTGCCCCTAAGATAGAGGATACACCTGCCAGATGGAGTGAGAAAATAGTTAGATCCACAGAAGCTCCTGCATGTGCAAGATTACCTGCTAGTGGAGGATATACGGTTCATCCGGTTCCTGCTCCTGCCTCTACTATTGAGGAAGCTAGAAGTAGAAGGAATGAAGGAGGTAGAAGTCAAAAACTCATATTATTCATTCGGGGGAATGCTATATCAGGGGCTCCAATTATTAGAGGGACCAATCAATTCCCAAACCCGCCAATTATAATTGGCATAACTATAAAGAAAATTATGACGAATGCATGAGCGGTTACAACTACATTATAAATCTGATCGTCCCCCAGCAAGGCCCCTGGTTGACCCAGTTCTGCTCGAATCAGTAAGCTAAGAGCTGTCCCTACTATTCCAGCTCAAGCACCAAATAAGAGGTATAATGTTCCGATATCTTTGTGATTTGTTGAGAATAATCAACGGTTGATGAACATAAGTAGGTGGTAAAATGGCTGAGCAAGCATTAGACTGTAAATCTAAAGACAGAGGTTGAGTCCTCTTTTTACCAAGTCCTGAGGTGAATTTTCATATTGAATTGCAAATTCAAAGGAGCAGCTTCAACTCTGCCGGGGCTTCTCCCGCCTTTTTTTTCTAACGGCGGGAGAAGTAGATTGAAGCCAGTGGACTAGGGCGTTTAGCTGTTAACTAAGATTTTATAGGTTAAAATCCTATCAATCTAGAATAAGGGCTTAGCTTAAGTTAAAGCGATTGAGTTGCATTCAGTTGATGCAGGGTAGAGTCTTGTAGTCCTTAGGTCAGGAATTAAGCATAGGTGCTTACTTAGAGCTTTGAAGGCTCTCGGTCTAATATTAGCCTAAATTCCTAGTGTAGAATTGATAGAGTGGGTGTGAGGGGGAGAAATATTGTTGAGATGATAACGATAGTTGATATGAGGGGTGAGATTTTAGTATTTTCAAATTGTCATTTAATTTTGGTGTTATTGGGGGATGGAAATAGAGTGAGGGAGGTTGAGTAGATAAGTCGTATGTAGAAATAAAGATTTAGGAGGGCTATAATAGCTATAGATGTGGGCAGAATAATATTATTGTTGGATACAAGTTCTTTAATAATTATTCATTTAGGGGAAAACCCAGTCAGAGGAGGAAGTCCTCCTAGAGATATTAGGACAACGAGAATAATTGAAACGAGTAAGGGGGATTTATTTCAGGAGTTGGATAGTGAGAGGGTTGATGTTTTTTTATTATGATAGAGCAACACAAATATGTTAATTGTCAATATGATATAAATAAGTAAATTTAGAATTGATAGTGTAGGGTCAAATGAGATAATTGCTATTATTCAGCCTATATGGGCGATTGATGAATATGCTAGAATTTTTCGTAGTTGAGTTTGATTTAATCCTCCTCAACCACCGAGTAGAATAGATATGAGTGCTATAATTGTGATTAGGGTGTAGTTGATAGAGGGAGCAATTTGGAATATAACGGAGATTGGGGCGATTTTTTGTCATGTTAGCAGAATAAGTCCTGAGATAAGGGGGATTCCTTGGGTAACTTCTGGTACTCATAGGTGGAAGGGGGCTAGGCCTATTTTTATTGATAAGGCTATTGTTAGTATGAAGGAGGATAATTGATTAATGATGTTGGAGATAGATCACTCTCCTGTCTCGTAAAAATTGATAATAGCTGCTATTATAAGAATTATGGAGGCGGTTGCTTGAATTAGGAAATATTTTGAAGCAGCTTCAATTGAGCGAGGATTAGGTTTGTTCACTAAAATGGGGGTAATAGCTAGTAGGCTTATTTCTAGTCCGATTCAGATGAGTAGTCAGTGGGAGCTAAATAGTGTAATTATAGTTCCTGAAAACAGGGTAAAATAAATAGTGGTAGAAGTAAGGAGGTTGATTAGTACGGGAAGGGTATAATCCAACATTTTCGGGGTATGGGCCCGATAGCTTGTTTAGCTGACCTTACTATGGGATTTAGTGTATTTAGGTAGCACGAAGAATTTTGAATTCTTAGGGTTAGGTTCAAGTCCTGTTGTCCCAGAAATAAGAGGATTTTAACCTCTATAATTTACTCTATCAAAGTAACTCTTTTGTCAGACATATTTCTTAGGTTTGAGGGGGAACGCAAGCTATGATTACTGGTAGTGAGACATGTCATATACATAGAGCTAGGGTTAGGGGAAGGAAGTTTTTTCATAGAAGGTGTATTAGGTGGTCGTATCGGAATCGAGGGTAGGATGCTCGAATTCATAGGAATGTTGAGGTTAGAATAAGAGTTTTGAGGGCGAAGCTGAATGTAAAAGTTTCGGGTATGGGAGGGTTTAGGAGTGCTCCTATGAAGAGTGTGGTGGTTAGGGCATTTATTATAATAATGTTAGTGTATTCTGCTATAAAAAATAGGGCAAATGGGCCTGCGGCGTATTCTACGTTAAAGCCTGAGACAAGTTCTGATTCCCCTTCTGTTAAGTCAAAAGGGGCTCGGTTTGTTTCAGCTAGGGTGGAGATAAATCATATTATAGCTAGTGGCCATGTTGGTAAGATTAGTCATATGAATTGTTGGGTTATGATTAGAGTTGATAGTGTAAATGAACCATTTATAAGAAGAACAGATAAAAGGATAATGGCTAGGGTAACTTCATATGAAATTGTTTGGGCAACGGCTCGTAGAGCCCCAATTAAGGCGTATTTGGAGTTTGATGCTCATCCAGACCATAAAATTGCGTAGACTGCTAGGCTTGATGTTGCAAGAATGAATAGGACACCTATATTTATGTTGATAACGGGTTGTGGTATTGGTAGGGGGATTCATATGGTAATTGCCAGGGTTAGGGCTAAGGTGGGAGCAATAATGAATAGGGATATAGAAGATGTAGAGGGTTTAAGGGGTTCTTTGATGAATAGTTTTATGGCGTCTGCAAATGGTTGAAGTAGGCCGTAGGGTCCCACTACGTTTGGGCCCTTTCGTAGTTGTATATAACCTAGTATTTTTCGTTCGATGAGGGTTAGAAATGCTATGGCAACTATGATAGGGACGATTAAGAAGAGGAGGTTAACCAAAAACATGGGTTATTAAGAAGAGGAATTGAACCTCTGATAGTAAGGTTTTAAATCTTATGCAATTGCCGGGCTCTGCCATCTTAATAAGCCCTGTTCTAGGGCGAGTAGGGAAATGATTTATAAAATTAAGACTATATCATTAATTTTTTTCTAAGGCGTGAAAGTTTTATGGGCCTTATTTCTCTTGTCCTTTCGTACTGGGAGAAATATTAAATAGATAGAAACCGACCTGGATTTCTCCGGTCTGAACTCAGATCACGTAGGACTTTAATCGTTGAACAAACGAACCATTAGTAGCGGTTACACCACTTGGATGTCCTGATCCAACATCGAGGTCGTAAACCCTACTGTCGATATGGACTCTTAAGTAGGATTGCGCTGTTATCCCTAGGGTAACTTGTTCCGTTGATCAATAGTTTGGGTCAATTGATGAATAGATGCTTTGACTGGTTAGGTCTAAGCTAAAATCATTCGGAGGTTAATTTATGCTCCGAGGTCACCCCAACCAAAATCTTAAGCTCAATTAAGGCAGGTTTATTAGTCCCTGTAGGGAAGAGAATAGGAAATGCTTGAGCTAAGTAGATTTAAGCTCCATAGGGTCTTCTCGTCTTATTATATTATTCCCGCCTCTTCACGGGAAGGTCAAGTTCACTGATTAAAAGTAAGAGACAGTTTAACCCTCGTGAAGCCATTCATACAAGTCCCTATTTAAGGAACAAATGATTATGCTACCTTTGCACGGTCAGGATACCGCGGCCGTTAAACGCATGTCACTGGGCAGGCAGTGCCTCTAATACTGGTAATGCTAGAGGTGATGTTTTTGGTAAACAGGCGGGGTTAGTGTTTGCCGAGTTCCTTTTACTTTTTTTAATCTTTCCTTTATGTGCACGCCGGTGTTGGGTTAACAGTATGGGTAATAAAGAATTAGGGTTTTGAGTGTAGTTATATATCTGTTAACTATCAGTGAGTCATTCGATCTGATATAAGCTTGTGCAAGGAGAATTATTTCTTGTTACTAATATTAACATTATTGCATCTATAAAATTATAGAGTAGTCCAGTTATATAGTTAGGAGTTCATGACTAAGTGTGGAATTAAATTAAGTTTAACATCTAGGTTAAGCTTGAACGCTTTTTTAATTGATGGCTGCTTTTAAGCCAACTATGTGGGATTTATGGCTTACTCTCTAAATAAGGCTGTTTCCTTTGTCTAAAGAGCTGTACCTCTTTAGAATAACTATTAAATTTACATTAGGATTAATAGTTCTTTTTGGTAAATTTAAGGTCGAACTAAAATTCTAATCTGGACAACCAGCTATCACCAAGCTCGTTAGGCCTTTCACCTCTACTAACAAGTCATCCCACTATTTTGCTACATAGACGGGTTTATTCTTTTAATTGCTCATTAGTAGCTCGTTTGGTTTCGGGGTACTTTACTTAAATTCTTTTTGTAAAGTTTTTTCTAGTTAATTCATTATGCAAAAGGTAAAGGGGTTTATCCTTGCTTTTTATTACTATTAGTTTATTCTTTCAGCCTTCCCTTACGGTACTTTCTCTATAACTCCAAAAGCTAATTTCTATCTCCTATACTTTAATAAGGTGAATGTTTTATTTAATAGATTTTTATAGTTTAATTGATTAAATTTTGGGTTAGGACTGGTTCAAGATATTCACGGAGGTGAAATCTTCCGGGTGTAAGCCGGATGCTTTGTTTTGTTAAGCTATATCTTGATATTCCAAACACACTTTCCAGTATGTTTACCTTGTTACGACTTGTCTCTTCTTGCATTTAGGAATTTGGTGTATTAGTTATGTGAAGCAATCTTGGGTGCTTGAAGAGGGTGACGGGCGGTGTGTGCGTGCTTTATTGCCCAATTCAGCCAGGCACTCTATTCCCAGCTTACTACTAAATCCGCCTCGGGCAGTCATATTTCATGACAGCTATCGTGAGATGTTCTAGGGGTTAGAAAATGTAGCCCATTTCTTCCCACACTATAGGCTACACCTTGACCTAACGTTTTTATGTAAAATCATTGTGCTTACTGTAGTGCCTTGTTAGGGTTTGCTGAAGATGGCGGTATATAGGCTGATTTTGCAAAGAGTGGTCAGGTTTAACGGGGTTTATCGATTATAGAACAGGCTCCTCTAGAGGGGTATAAAGCACCGCCAAGTCCTTTGAGTTTTAAGCAGTGGCTAGTAGTTCTCTGGCGAATGTTCTTGTTAGTTGAACATTTATGTTTAGGGCTAAGCATAGTGGGGTATCTAATCCCAGTTTGGGCCTTAGCTATCGTGAGTTCAGGAGTTGTAAGATCACTTTCGTTAATATATTTTTATTTTAACTAAGGCTTTTTACAGCTTAGTTAGAGCTTAATCTTATCTGGGGATAAACCTTAATCACACCTTACGCCGTGTTTTATTAATTAGGGTTAATCGTATGACCGCGGTGGCTGGCACGAAATTTACCAACCCTAGTATTAGTATGACTTAGTCAAACTTTCGTTTATATCTTAATTTTAATCACTGCTGTGTCCCGTGGGGGTGTGGTGTAGCAAGGTGTCATGAGCTGCCTGAGAGGGCGTACTTGATACCGGCACCTTTAGATCCTTATGGACATAGAGGGCATTCTCACTGGGGCGAGGATACTTGCATGTGTAAGTCTACTAAAAATTAATAAAAAGGCCAGGACCAAACCTATGTGTTTATGGAGTATGAGTACTCATCTTAGCATTTTCAGCGCTCTGCTTTAAGTTTAAGCTACATTAAC